CTTTGTTTGATCCCTATTTTTTTTTATTCTTCATTACAGATTTATTATCGTTATCGTTTCTTTCATCTATCGGGTCCTTCCGGGTAGGCGCGAATTCTCCCAATTTGTGACCTTTCATAGAATCTGTTATATAAATAGGTATATGTTCCTTTCCATTATGAATACCGATTGTATGGCCAACCATTGAGGGTATAATAGTGGATGCCCGAGACCAAGTGACTATTATTTCTCTCTCCTCCCCCTTTTTTATTTTTTCAAATGTTTCCGATAAATGCTTAGCTACAAATCTTTTCTTTACTACAATCCTTTTTTTGACAATCCTGTTTTTGACAATCCTGTTTTTTTCACCTATCACAGCTGATTACTCCTTTTTTTGCATGGAAAAGATTGATTGTCATTCTATGTCCAATAGAATGATCTAAGTATCGAGGTCAGAATCAATACAATAATTCGGAATGGAAAAAAGACAAAATACTTTCTTTAGCTAGATAAGGGGCGGATGTAGCCAAGTGGATCAAGGCAGTGGATTGTGGATCCACCATGCGCGGGTTCAATTCCCGTCGTTCGCCCATCCCATTATTTCGAATTCCAAAAATTCTATTTGGAATATTCCTATTTACGGCGACGAAGAATCAAGCTATCACTATATTTTCTCCTTTTCCTACTTCTTCTTCCAAGCGCAGGATAACCCCAAGGAGTTGCGGGTTTTTTTCTACCAATTGGGGCTTTTCCTTCACCGCCCCCGTGTGGATGGTCCACAGGGTTCATAACTACTCCTCTTACCACAGGACGCTTACCTAGCCAACACTTCGATCCAGCTCTACCCAAACTCTTGAGCTTCACCCCAACATTACCCACTTGTCCGATTGTTGCTAAGCAGTTTTGGGATATCAAACGAACCTCCCCAGATGGTAATCTTAATGTGGCTGATTTACCCTCTTTTGCAATAAGTCTCGCTACAGCACCTGCTGCTCTAGCTAATTGTCCGCCTTTTCCATGTGTGAATTCTATGTTATGTATGGCCGTGCCTAAAGGCATATCGGTTGAAGTAGATTCTTCTTTTTTATCAAAAAAACCCCTTCCCAAACTGTACAAGCTTCTTACAAAGCATACGGCTTTCTAGATGTATATGATGATATAGAAAAAAATAGATCTTTTCATCGTATAATGAAGTATCACATGAGTGGATATAGAGGAATACGAATCTGATGAATCATTCATGTTATCATCTTCTACATCCTAGGTCTCTCCGTTCCGTCATCTGGCTTATGTTTCTCATGTAGCATTCAGACCGAATGACTCTATAAAATTACGTCGATACTTCCACATATTACGGGTAACGTAGGAGACATCTCTTCGGTGGATCTTCATTACCACTGCTTAGCTTTCAATTCGCCTCTGACCATCAAATGAAATGTGAATAACCCTCCTCTCTTTGAAAGAAGGTGCGCTTCCAGTTCTGTGCGTGCTTCAAACAGTTTTCTCCATATTACCATATCTCGAGAGTCAATAATTTTCTATGAGAAACTACTGAACTCAATCACTTGCTGCCGTTACTCAACAGTTTTCTGTTGAGGTCTATTCCATAGAGGTACTCCAATTGGATCAGTGATCGATTTATAGGTTTTGTCGTAAACCTAATTGGTTACTTCCAATTACGTAAATCAATAGTTCAAACCGCACTCAAAGGTAGGGCATTTCCCATTGATATAAAAGCTTCTGTACCAGAAGCAATGGTATCTCCAATTCTAGCTCCTCTGGGATGTAAAATATATCTCTTCTCACCATCCCCGTAGTGTATAAGACAAATGTATGCATTTCGATTAGGGTCGTATTCTATGGTTACGATTCTACCAGATATGTTTTTTTGATTCCGTCGAAAATCGATTCGACGGTATAAGCGCTTATGACCCCCCCCTCTATGCCTTACGGTAATGATTCCTCTGGCATTACGACCTTTACTACAATGATGTCGTCCATAGATCAATTTATTTCGTGGATTGGATTTCATTTGACTGTCTACGGCTCCTTTGCGTGTGCTCGGACTAGAGATTTTGTATAAATGGATCGCCATGTTATTAAGTATTTTTCTTGAAGTTATTTTCTCTAGAAGAGGTGGAATAGAATAACCCGGTGCAAGCGGAATGATCATACGCCTCTAATGCATTGTATGTCCCATAATAAGTGCCCCTCTTTCGGGGTAGAAGATGACTATTCATAGCTATTACCTTAACAAGAAGAGTTCGACCCAATCCTTGATTTCTGTCTTTGTTGATCCTGATTCGACATTAGAAGTATACAAGGTCTTCAAGTTCTTCCTCGTGTAAGAATTTGTCATTGTTGAACAAATGCTTATCTACTTCTCCTTCCTCTCGGTATCTTTCTGAGAATTTCTTCTTTATATTTGACGAGAGTCAAAATAGTCAAATTCTTGATCCTCTCAAAAATCCATTATTGTCTAAGAAATATCGACATTCCCATTTTCCAGATTGTTCAAAATCTTCTATGTGGATCTAAGAATCTCATATCAATAGAAACCATATTCTCATCCGTAGGACTCCAAGTACCCGAATCAATCAAAGATTCGATTCGATCGAAACTCTCCATTGGTAAATAAAATGCACAATGTTGACAAATATCTTTGTTTTTTTTTGCGCATATTTTTTGTAAATGGATGTCTCCCAATTTTCACAATAAGTCTCTAAATAAGCGTATGGCCCAAATACATCGTCTTGATTTTGATATTTAATGAAAGATTGATTCTTTCCGAAGACTTTTTCCTGTAACTACTTTGATTCCATCCATAAATCCATATTCTTACCTATGAGTTTCAGTATCGATCAGAATCCTAGTTCTTACTCTTCCTATGTTATGGTATGAATATACTATACCAATTAATTCGTTATGTATGGATGAGGAGATCCCATTGATAGAGAGCCAATTCCGATAGACTTTTTGAACGTTCCCATTAGCGTGCATCCAGTAGGAATTGAACCTACGAATTTGCCAATTATGAGTTGGGCGCTTTAACCATTCAGCCATGGATGCTTAACAAAATAGGTATATTAAGATTATTGATCATAATCTCAACATTGGATCAAGAACGGGGTCAGAGAGAGCTAATTCGTCTAAAGCCATCGAACCGGCCCAACCAGCAACTAGAGTTGCTTTCATTATATAAAAAGAATAAAAAGAAAGCAATCGACCGCGATCATTCAATACGACAGTATGAACACGATACCAAGGTAAACCCATGGGAATATCCCTTTATCAAAGACAAATAGAAACTATGTCACTTTATTTTATCAAAATTCAGAAGACTCTATAATGGGTACCTAAACTTTTGATACTGTGTACCTAAACTTTTTTTCAGTAGATTCTGTGGGTTCATTTTGATTTCATCTCATTGAAAATCAAAATAAGGGAACAACTCTGTTCGTAAGAACAAAGAGAAGCAGATCTATTCTATACCCGATAAGTACCAATACGCAACGGGAAGATTGCATTATTGGAGAATAAATGGATACTTTTTGATCATTCGAATGATCAATCAATCCCTTCGTTACAGTTTTTTTGAATCGACAAGAAATCATGGATTTTCACCTTTCCTTATTGAAGTGAATAAAGGATATGCATTTTTTGGTTCAAATTTTGGAATATTAGGAATACCAAAAGTATCTTTTCAACGTCCTAGAACCGAAAAGCTTGGCTTGACATATAGTGCGACTTGTCAAATATATTGGGTCATATGGGATTTACCCCTTCTCTTCCCCGATCGAGATATCCTCTGTTTCGCCGAAGAGGTATTGTATTGAGTAAACCATCATTCATTCGGAGCACGAAGTCAAATTTCAATATGAACTTTTTTTTTCGAAAATAGCTAATTCGTTTAAGTTAATAGGACAAGGAAAATCCATTAATAGGAGAGAAAATCCATTAATAAAATCAATTCAAAAAAAGGATTTTCACAAGTTCTACAAAGAACTTTACTTTATTATTAACCTATTTTTCTTATTTTTCACTCAATAACATATGAAAAAAACTCGCATAAGAAATTGTAGAAATGATCTCCACGGTGTCGTCAAAAATTTGTTAACAGATGTCGTATTTTTTTAACAGGTGTCGTATTTGTTGTAGTAGCGATTCGTGTCCATAATCGAAATACCCATATAGGAGAAAGACAAAATATCTATTTGACGGAGTTTCTTCCTATTAATAATGAGGATCTTACATATCAAAAATTCCTCAATGGTCAAAAAAAACCTTTTTTTTTGACTATTTCTGCAAGGGTATCTTACATAAAGATACCTCAGGATCAGGAGAGTGGTGACACATTGTATAAATCTTTCATGTATAAAATAGATAAATTCTATCAAAAAATCTACATGAAATTCTATATATCTTTCATTTTTCCAAGAACTCTTTATCGAATGAAATCCCATCGAGAATTCTCTAAATTTTTCATTTCTCCAATTCCATTTCATCCAATTCAATTGGATCCAATTAAAGTAGATTATAGTTCTTTCATTTCAAAAAGAAAATTCAAATCGATCCAGAATTCTATAGAGCTAGTTCCTCGATCAAGTACCTTTTCAGATGGAAGACGGACCTGGGAGATCTTTTTTGGAAATCTATGATTTTTTGGAAATCTATGACTATGAATTGATCGGATTCAAAAGTAAAAAACTTGCGTCAATATCTCACAAACATGGAGTGTGAATCAAATCCATGTTCTGAGAAATCTTTCCCATCCGGAAAGAAGGAAAATGGAGTCTTTTTCGTTTTCGAAGGAAAAAGAAAGAAATTCGTAAACGTAACATGAAGATAATAGAAGAAAGCAATCTTATTTCTTTAATCATTTTCGAAGGAAATATTCAAGATCGTAATTATTATTACCAATAAAAAATTTATAAAAAATTTTTGCTAATGACATTGGATACGATGGGGTTCGAACTTAGAAATCCTTTCCAACATTTATTCCTGCTTGATATTCCCAAACTTGGTATCCAAAATTGAGGATATATTGGATATACCATAGGTAATTCTTGAAAACATTCTTGACTCTGATAAGTGAGAAAATCTTTTTGAAATGAACTCTGATATGATAAATAATAAGATTTCGAGTATTTTTATATCCCTAAAACTAATAAATAAGACTCATCTGTCTGGAAAAAAGAATGATTCTTTCTTTTAATGGGTCTTCTCCTTTTCTTTCTTTGACACTTTCTTTATTTTCAGTCATTGATACCGGATCAGTTCTTCTTATTAATCCCTTTCGTTCTTATTTTTGCTGGATATCTCGCTTGTTTCAACCTTAGTTCATATGCTACTGTTGAAGCATGAATTGAAATCTTAGATCAAAGCACTATGTATGGATGATATAAACTGCCTAAACAAGACATGAATAAAGGAACTATTCATTATACTTTCCGCGGTTCCATTTCTACCGCGGGCCTTACGCAATCGATCGGATCATATAGATATCCCTTCAACACAACATAGGTCATCGAAAGGATCTAGGACAACTCACCAAAGCACGAAAGCCAGGATAGAAAATTGATTCCTTTTTCAAGAGTGCATAACCGCATGGATAAGCTTACAATAACCCGTCAATTTT